ATATAGAAATCTCTGATCAACGATAGAACAAGATCCATTTTGCATCATATCTAACTGATTCCTTGGTTCGGACCGAAGAAGTAATGTCACTCGATTATTATCAAACTGACTGCAAGATTTTTCTGTCCGTGAGGATCCCGCCAGAGCCAGAGCGCCTTCTACTTCTAATAGTAATAATAGTAATAGGCCATGAACTAGATCAGAATCATTCTCGACGAATCCATAAGAAGTGATCCAATTTTTTTCATCGTGTCTGGATGAAGACCAAAGATCTTGAGCGACCGATCCGGCAGAACAACTCAAAAGATAAAGAAGTATCGTTAATTTCTTCATGCTCGTTCCAAGTTCGAAGTACCATTTGTACAAATAAGAATCCCCTCCCTTACATGATTTCTTCTTCATATAGATAGATATAGGATCTATGGGGCAATTACTTAGAAGTACATTTTGTGTAACAGCCCTTCCTATCTGATAGAAAAGGATCCCATGATCCTGAACCGATCTTATCTGGGATCGAAAATCCCAAGTTTTTCTATGAAGAGCTGATCTAATTGTATTAGTTTCTATAATGGATTTCTTCTGTGTAATACTAATTGATAGGGCCTCATTGATAAGTGCTACCAGATCTCGCGCATTGGAACCCATGGTTATGGACCCGAATCCGTTAGTATGGAACATCTTCTTTTCCAAGTGAAATCCTCTAGTATATGAAAGAATGAAAAAGTGCTTTCGTTGTTGTGGAAGAAGAAGCCTTCGTATCTTAATGCATGTATTGAATTTATTTGGAGCTATTAGAGCGGGATCCACTTTTTGGGGAATATGAGTCGAAGCAATAACAAGAATCTTTCCAGTGGAACATCTTTCACAATCCCTGGAGAGATAGTTCTCTAATAGATCGAGGGATAAGTAATTCGACTCATTCACATGCAGATCATGAATGTTTGGAATCCATATTATGCAAGGAGACATTGCTTTTGCTAATTCGAATTGAAGGGTGATATCAAATCGGTCTATTTTCGTCGTCATATACATAGTTAGCACATTCGTCATAGTTAGCAGCTCCGTATCAATATCAAGGTCATCATTACTATCATCAATATCGTCACTATCATCAATATCGATATCATCAATAGGATAACCTTTAGGCTTGTCATCCAGGAACTTGTTCGGAAATACCGTAATGAAAGGAACATAGGAGTTTGTCGCTAGGTATTTGACCAAACAGGATCGTCCAGTTCCTATAGAACCTATCACTAAAATACCTCTAGAAGGGGATAGGGCTAAGCGGAGCGAAAAGGGTTTTCCATGAGGAGATGGGGAATGAAAAATATTAGCCCCACACAAGGTTTGTGAATAAGTGATTGTATGATAATGAGCAAGGAATATCCGTCTTTCTGCTAAACAGGATCTATTGAACTCATAATTCATTAGATCCTTTTGATGAATGTCAACTAAGTATCGTAAGGAAATTGATCCCGGTTGTTCAATCATTTGATAACCAGAGTCATTCTTTGATAAATGATCACTATGAGTCAGACTCAATAGAATTTGATCAATCCTTTTTTCTGTCGTTAAGGTGGAGAACTGAACCAAGAATTCTCTTTCTTCATCATCAATCGAATCACTGTTCGCGACCCAGAATTCTATTTTATCATCAATCCAATCACCGTTCACGTTTTTTCTTTTTCTTATCAATGAATAGATCTCTTTACTTGTACGACTTAGATGTCTCGTATTTCTCGAAAAAATGATTCGATTGATGGGATTTGGTATGATACTTACAAGATCGATGAGATTGATCTTCCAATATTTCTTCTTAGAACGTATTGATTTGACCCCATAAGCGGGACCACCACCCAATAGCATGTTGCCACCAGAAGCAGAACCCCGTATTTCTTCCAGAGAATCTCCTAATTGTTCCAGAACAACTAGAAAGAGATTCTTTAACCAGAAAGGATTCAGTTCAGATGTAGGATACCTATCCAGAAGTTTTCGAAATTCCATCATGTATGATGGAATCATCAAAGATTTGATCTTTTCTAACTCTGTCTGTAACTCACTAGAGGCTCGGGAAACAAAGAGAAGATGTATACGAACGAGATATCCAGCAACAAGAAGAAGGAAAAAGATGGAATAGAGGAACTCCCGAGCATTTGTTGATCTCAGATGTGCCCATATCAATGGAACGGGTGACTCATTATTTCGATGAATCATTTCTTCGGACAGAAGAAGATTCTGTAAACATTGACTCGAAATCTCACTTATCAGAGTCCATTGTGGAAGAATCTTCTGAGGAATTGGCCGTGATATATCTGATCCATGCATCATATCATGAAAAATGGATACAAATTTTTGACTACTACTCAGTATCGGCAATGGGTCTGAAAGAGTATCTAAAAGGGTGAAATTGAGATATTTGCACCCTGTCGAAGTAAGGAACCATGGCATATATGTTTGGAACAGATTCCATTTTGAGAGATTTGAAAAAGCACTATCTCGT